TTTTTTTTTTTCACCCCTAACGCTAAATGAAACTTCTAGCCAAAAGAACATCAGGACGTTTTGGATAAATAAAATTCATGGTCTTCTTCTTATTAAGAATTATACCAAATTTGAGCAGACACTAGATAGGTTTCGTCTAAAATTATTTTCAACAAAAAAAGTACGTTCTTTATTTCCAGAACACACACAAGAAAAAATTGATTCAGAAGATCGAATACTCATTTTAAAAATTTTATTCGATGTAGTTATAACGGATCCCAACGACCAAAGAATTAGAAAAAACTCTATTGGAATAAAAGAAATAAGTAAAAAGGTTCCTCGCTGGTCATACAACTCAATTACTGGTTTAGGACAAAAAAAGAAAAACAGGGGCGAAACTGTAGCAGGGGCAATTCGTTCGAGAAAGTTCAAACATGTAGTTATTTTTACTGATAACCAGCCAAAGCCAAATACCTCTACGTATATTAATACAAAATATACTAAGAGTCCTAAGCAAGCAAAGAAAGTGAATTTGACCCATTATTCACAACAATCGGATTTTCGTCGAGGTCTAATCAAAGGCTCCATGCGCGCACAAAGACGTAAAACTATTACTTGGGAACTGTTTCAAGCAAATGTGCATTCCCCGCTTTTTTTGGACAGGCTAGACAAATCTTTTTTTTTTTCTTTTGATATTTCCGAACTGATGAAAGTAATTTTTAAAAATTGGATGTGGAAACAAAAAGACAAAAAACTTTCTGATTCTAAAATTGAAAAGCAAAAAAAAATTGATAACCAAGAGGAGGACAAAAGAGAAAAATACAAAAGAAAAGAAAAAACAGAGATACCCATAGCAGAAATCTGGAATACATTTTTTTTTGCTCAAATACTCAGAAGTTTTGTATTATTAACTCAATCAATTCTTAGAAAATATATTCTATTACCTTCACTGATAATAGCTAAAAATATTGCTCGCATGCTATTATTTCAAATTCCCGAATGGTCCGAGGATTTAAAGGATTGGAATAGGGAAATGTATGTAAAATGCACCCATAATGGTGTTCAATTATCCGAACGAGAATTTCCGAAAAACTGGTTAACAGAGGGTATTCAGATAAAGATCCTATTTCCTTTTTGCCTGAAACCCTGGCACAAATCTAAGCTACAATTCCCTCATAAAGATGCAATGAAAAAAAAAGGGGGACAAAAAAACAACGATTTTTGTTTTTTAACAGTTTGGGGAATGGAAGCGGAATTGCCTTTTGGTCCTCCCCGAAAAAGACCTTCATTTTTTAAACCCATTTTCAAAGAACTAAAAAAAAAAATTAGACAATTGAAAACAAAGTCTTTAAGAGTTTTAAAAGAAAGAACAAAAATTTTTCAACAAATCGCAAAAGAAACAAAAAGATGGGTCATCAAAAGAATTCTATTACTAAAAGTAAAAGGAAGAGTAAAAGAACTTTCAAAAACAAACAAAATTCCATTATTTAGATTGCGAGAAATAGATGAATTGGGTGAAGATAAAAAAGATTTGATAATGAGTAATCGGATGATTCACGAATCGTCCATTCAAATTCGATCTATGGATTGGACAAATTTAGCACTGCCCGAAAAAAAAATAAAAGATCTGACTAATCGAACAAACATAATAAAAAAGAAAATAGAAAAAATTACAAAAGAAAAGAAAAAAAAACAGCTAACTTATGAAATAAATATTAGTTCGAACAAAACAAGTTATCGTCCTAAAATATTAGGAGCGTCCAAAAAGATTTGGCAAATATTAAAAAAAAGAAATACTCGATTAATTGGTAAATCATATTTTTTTATAAAATTTTTCATTGAAGGGATATACATAAAAATTTTTCTAGCTATTGTCAATATTCCAAGAATCAATGCAATTTTTTTTTTTGAATCACCAAAAAAAATCCAAATTATTGAGAAAAATATCCACAATAATGAAACAAATCAGGAAAGAATTAATAAAACAAGTAAAAGTAAAAATGAAATTCACTTTATTTCGACTATAAAAAAATCACTTTCTAAGGTTAGTAATAAGAATTCAAAGATTTCTTATGATTTCTCTTTTTTCTCACAATCACAAGCATATGTATTTTACAAATTATCACAAACCCAACTTATTCACTTTTATAATTTAAGATCTGTCTTTCAATATGACGGAACATCCCTTTTTCTTAAGAAGGAAATAAAAGATTATTTTAAAAAACAAGGAGTATTTCATTACGAATTAAGACATGAATCTTTTTGGAATTTTGAAATGAATCAATGGAAAAACTGGTTAAAGGGGCATTATCTATATCAATCCGATTTATCTCGGATAAGATGGCCTATATTAGTACCACAAAAATGGCGAAATAGAGCCAATCAACACAGTATGGCTCAAAAGAAAGATTTAAACAAAAAGGGTTCATATGAAAAAAATGGATTAACTCATTCCGACAAACAAAATTTTTTTGAAGCGAATCCATTACAGAATCAAAAAGATAATTTTAAAAAACACTATAGATATGATCTTTTATCATATAAATCTATTAATTATGAAGATAAGAAAGACTCGTATATTCATAAATCATTATTCCAAGTAAATAATAAAGAAGAAATCTTTTCTAATTCCAACATAAGGGAAGGCAAATTATTTGATATGTTGGGAGGTATCCCTATTAATAATTATCTAGAAGAAGATAATATTATGGATATGAATAAATTTTCGGATAGAAAATATTTTGATTGGAGAATTCTCGATTTTTGTCTTAGAAATAAGGTTGATATTGAAGTCTGGGTTGATATTGGTACCAACAGGAATCCAAATACTAAGATTGGGGCTGATAAGTATCAAATAATTGATGAAATTAATAAGAAAGTTCTTTTTTATCTTACAATTCATGAAGATGAAGAAATTAAACCATCCAATCAAAAAAAGTTCTTTTTTGATTGGATGGGAATGAATGAAGCAATACTAAGTTGTCCTATATCAAATCTGGAGCTTTGGTTCTTCCGAGAATTAGTGCTATTTTTTAATGCATATAAAAAAAAACCGTGGATCATACCAATCAAATTACTTCTTTTCAGTTTTAATGGAAATGAAAATGGGAATAAAAAAATAACTCGAAAGAAAAAAGAAGACCTTTTTATATCATCGAATCAAAAAAACTCTCTTGAATTATACAATAGAAGTAAAGAAGAAAAAGAACCCCCAGACCAAGGGAATCCTCGATCAGATGCACAAAACCAAGTAAGTCTTGGGTCAGTTCTCTCAAACCAAGAAAAAGATGTTGAAGCAAATTCTTCGGGATCAGACATCAAAAAACGTAGAACGAAAAAACAATACAAGAACAACACAGAAGCAGAACTTTATTTCTTCCTAAAAAAGTATTTGCATTTTCAGTTGAGATGGGATTCTTTTTTAAATCAAAGAATAATAAATAATATCAAGATCTATTGTCTCCTGCTTCGACTGATAAATCCAAGAGAAATTGCTATATCCTCTATTCAAGGGGGAGAAATGGGTCTGGATATTTTGATGATTCATAAGGATTTCACTCTTACAGAATTGGTGAAAGGGGGAATATTTATTATCGAACCGCTTCGTCTGTCTGTAAAAAATGATGGACAGTTTTTTATATATCAAATCGTAGGTATTTCATTGGTTCATAAGAATAAGCGCCAAATTACTAAAAGATACCGAGAAAAAAGCTATGTTCATAAAAAAAAAAATTATGAATCCATTGCAAGACATCAAAGAATGACTGGAAATAGAGACAAAAAGAATTATGATTTGCTTGTTCCTGAAAATATTTTATTCCCTAACCATCGTAGAGAATTGAGAACTCTGATTTGTTTCAATTGGAAGAATCAAAATGGTATTCAGAGAAATTCCGTATTTTGTAATAACGTAAAAAAAGGGGGTCACGTTTTGGATAAAAGCAAAGATCTTGCTAGAGAGAAAAAGAAACTAATTAAATTAAAGTTCTTTCTTTGGCCAAATTATCGATTAGAAGATTTAGTTTGTATGAATCGCTATTGGTTTAATACCAATAATGGCAGTCGTTTCAGTATGATAAGGATACATATGTATCCACGATTGCAAATTTGTTACTAGTACATTTTTCTTATCGATCGCGTACCATACGTACCATACCTGGTATATGAAAACAAAGAGATGGACACATGCCTTGTCTTACATTCCATTATGATACAGGATACCACTTTAAGGACATACGGATCGGTTAGATCTATAAATGAATTAACAGAATTTTTTTTTAGGTCTCGCTTTTTCTCTTTTGAAGAAATATACCATCCTTTTTATCCCTAATCAAATTGAAAATGGGATTGATTGTTGATTGATTTTATCGGAAGTTCATAACGGCTTTAAGATGATTGTGTATATTCAATTCAAATGACTAACATTATTATTACTGATCAGTAAATTTCATATTAAAAGAAAGGGAAAAGAGGATTTCGTTTTATGGTAAAAAATTCATTCATCTCAGTTACTTTTCAAGAAAAAAAAAAAGAAAACAGTGGGTCTGTTGAATTTCAAGTATTAAGTTTCACTAATAAGATACAAAGACTTACTTCCCATTTGGAATTGCACAGAAAAGACTATTTATCTCAGAGGGGTTTACGGAAAGTTCTGGAAAAACGCCAACGCCTACTTTCTTATTTGTCAAAGAAAAATGGAGTACGTTATAAAGAATTAATTAGTCAGTTGAATATCCGGGAGTCAAAAAATCGTTAATTTGAAAAAAAGAATTTGGAATTATTTGATTTATTAGATTTTGAATATTGATAACTTCTTTTTGTTTTCAACAATTCATGTAAGAATGAATCGAGGAAAAACCTATGAGTATACTAGCTACAGGAAAAGACCTTATGAGAGTAAATATGGGACCTCACCACCCATCAATGCATGGTGTTCTTCGTCTCATCGTTACTCTCGATGGCGAAGATGTTATTGACTGTGAACCGATATTGGGTTATTTACACAGAGGGATGGAAAAAATTGCGGAAAACCGAACAATTATACAATATCTGCCTTATGTAACACGTTGGGATTATTTAGCTACTATGTTCACAGAAGCAATAACTGTAAATGGACCAGAACAGTTGGGAAATATTCAAGTACCTAAAAGGGCCAGCTATATCAGAGTAATTATGTTGGAGTTGAGTCGTATAGCCTCTCATCTGTTATGGCTCGGCCCTTTTATGGCAGATATTGGTGCACAGACTCCCTTCTTCTATATTTTCAGAGAAAGAGAATTAGTATATGATCTATTCGAAGCTGCCACCGGTATGAGAATGATGCATAATTATTTTCGTATCGGAGGGATAGCGGCCGATTTACCCCATGGCTGGATAGAGAAATGTTTGGATTTCTGTGATTATTTTTTAACGGGGGTTGTTGAATATCAAAAACTTATTACACGAAACCCTGTCTTTTTAGAACGAGTTGAAGGAGTAGGCATTTTTGGTGGAGAAGAAGCAATAAATTGGGGTTTATCAGGACCAATGCTACGAGCGTCTGGAATAGAATGGGATCTTCGTAAAGTGGATCATTATGAGTGTTACGACGAATTTGATTGGGAAGTCCAGTGGCAAAAAGAAGGGGATTCATTAGCTCGTTATTTAGTCCGAATCGGTGAAATGACAGAATCGGTAAAAATTATTCAACAGGCTTTGGAAGGAATTCCGGGGGGGCCCTATGAGAATTTAGAAATCCGATGCTTTGCTAGAGAAAGCGATCCAGAATGGAATGATTTTGAAGATCGATTCATTAGTAAAAAACCTTCTCCTACTTTTGAATTACCGAAACAAGAACTTTATGTGAGAGTCGAAGCCCCAAAAGGAGAATTGGGAATTTTTCTGATAGGAGATCAAAGTAGTTTTCCTTGGCGATGGAAAATTCGCCCACCGGGTTTTATCAATTTGCAAATTCTTCCTCAGTTAGTTAAAAGAATGAAATTGGCGGATATTATGACGATACTAGGTAGTATAGATATCATTATGGGAGAAGTTGATCGTTGAAATGATAGTTGATACAACAGAAGTACAAGATATTAATTCTTTTTCCCGATTGGAATCCTTAAAAGAGCTCTATGGGACCATACGGGTGTTTGCCCCTATTTTGACTCTTGTATTAGGAATCACAATAGGTGTACTAGTAATTGTGTGGTTAGAAAGAGAAATATCTGCAGGAATACAACAACGTATTGGCCCTGAATACGCCAGCCCTTTCGGAATTCTTCAAGCTTTAGCAGATGGAACAAAACTACTTTTCAAAGAGAATCTTCTTCCAGCTAGAGGAAATACTCGTTTCTTCAGTATTGGACCATCTATAGCAGTCATATCAATTCTACTAAGTTATTCAGTAATTCCTTTTAGTTATCACCTTGTTTTAGCTGATCTCAATATTGGTATTTTTTTATGGATTGCCGTTTCAAGTATTGCTCCTATTGGACTTCTTATGTCAGGATATGGATCAAATAATAAATATTCGTTTTTAGGTGGTCTGCGAGCTGCTGCTCAATCGATTAGTTATGAAATACCATTAACTTTATGTGTTTTATCAATATCTCTACGTGCGATTCGCTAAAATAGAAGCTTTTCTTTTCCTTCTAGAAAAAAAAAAGAAATTTAATGGATATCCGCATTTTTTTTTTATTCATTTATTGATTCTTTAGGTTAATAAAAAAATTAGATAGTTATATATGAGTGAAAGAAAACAACTTCTAAATTCGCAGTAAAAGCAGATTGAGTCTCATTTCCTATGTACAAGAGTTAAGTTAAAGTAAACAAAAGTGGAAGATGCCCTTTACCCCAAGATTAGTTGATTGGTCATCCTAGCTTGAAGCGGGCTCAAAAGTCAACCGTATGGAGTTTTCACTATATGTTTGAATGTATTACAATACATATATTAACGAACGGGGGATTGAAAAAAAAAAATGGGTGGATAATAAGGAACACTAAAATACACACAAAGAATTAGTAATGGAGATTATGTAAATTAACGAAAAAGATACGTCTGCATAACATAAAAAGAATACTAATTGGGGCTTTAAGTTGGTAGAAATGATCAGGCAGTACTCCCCACAATTCCGATTCAGAGTATGCTCCTATCCCCCAATTAAAGAAATTACTATCAGGAACGAAATAATCCCTTACTTTTTTGATTTTGAGGCCCCCTTTTTCTCAGAAAGAAGAAGAGGAACAAAAAAAATATTTCTCAGAAAGAAGAAGAGGAACAAAAAAAATAGAAAAAAAAAGAGATTACAATAAAAAGAAAAGCTATTTTTTTCTTATTTCTTTCCTATCTTCATAAAAAGAAAAATTGTGTCATGATTCATGAACTAATGGAATGTCTAATTTTTTTTTCGTAATCGAAAATAAAACGATGGCTCGAAATATCAATAGATATTTCTACAAAGAGTATTTTATTGAAGGATTTATTAAGTTATTACTCACCCAAAAAAAGTTGAAGGATGAGATCAATTCAGAAATGCTTTTTGATTTATTCTTATAGCAGACAGAATTCCATTGGTATAATTGGGGACCTTCCACGAGTCTATCTATGCTATAACCATATCAAGATAACGAATACTTGCCCGGTCCTTACATTTATTTGTGGCCCTGAGGAGCCGTATGAGGTGAAAATCTCATGTACGGTTTTGTAATAGCGAGGGGAACAGTAATGTTATCACCGACTATGATTATCTAATAGTTCAAGTACAGTTGATATAGTCGGGGCGCAATCAAAATATGGTTTTTTGGGGTGGAATTTGTGGCGTCAACCTATAGGGTTTATCGTTTTTCTAATTTCTTCCCTAGCAGAATGCGAAAGATTACCTTTTGATTTACCAGAAGCAGAAGAAGAATTAGTAGCAGGCTATCAAACCGAATATTCAGGGATCAAATTTGGTTTATTTTACGTTGCTTCCTATCTAAATTTATTAGTTTCCTCATTATTTGTAACAGTTCTTTACTTGGGCGGTTGGAATCTTTCAATTCCGTACATATTTGTTCCTGAGTTATTTGAAATAAATAAAGCGGATGGAATCTTTGGAACGACAATTGGTATCTTTATTACATTAGCTAAAACTTATTTGTTCTTGTTCATTTCTATCACAACAAGATGGACTTTACCTAGACTAAGAATGGACCAATTATTAAATCTTGGCTGGAAATTTCTTTTACCTATTTCTCTTGGTAATTTATTATTAACAACCTCTTCCCAACTCCTTTCACTGTAAACAAAAAAAAAAGATACTATATTCACGGCTTACCTCAAACAAGAGAAAGAAAAAATTTATTCATAGATATTCCCGATATGTTCCCTATGGTAACTGGGTTCATGAATTATGGTCAACAAACAGTACGAGCTGCAAGGTACATTGGTCAAAGTTTCATGATTACCTTATCCCAAGCAAATCGTTTCCCTGTAACTATTCAATATCCTTATGAAAAATTAATAACATCAGAGCGTTTCCGCGGTCGAATCCATTTTGAATTTGATAAATGTATTGCTTGTGAAGTATGTGTTCGTGTATGTCCTATAGATCTGCCTGTTGTTGATTGGAAATTGGAAACTGATATTCGAAAGAAACGATTGCTTAATTACAGTATTGATTTCGGAATTTGTATTTTTTGTGGTAACTGCGTTGAGTATTGTCCAACAAATTGTTTATCAATGACTGAAGAATATGAACTTGCTACTTACGACCGTCACGAATTGAATTACAATCAAATTGCTTTAGGTCGTTTACCAATGTCAGTAATTGACGATTTTACAATTCGAACAGTTTTGAATTCGTCTCAAAGAAAAAACGGGTAAATCTCTTTATTATTGGAAATTACTAGGGTTCCGTGTTGGTATAAAGGAATAAGGTCTTTCTCTTTGTTTGGTACAAATCCCAACTATAGATTGGATTATGAGAAGTACAAATTCATTTGGATTGAAAGTCTGTTAATATATCCACAATTTTTTCGAAATATAGACTTTCAATTTCCAACTGCCATTTCCAATAAAGAAAAGAACAAAATTGATCCAATAACTGTACCCACATCAATTCACACCTATTAGATTTGAATTGAATTCAATTGGGAATGCCTCATAAAAAAAATTGCCTGGTCGGTTCAATAAGGTCATGAAAAAACATTTTGATTTATTTATCTCTTATTTTAATATAATGGATTTGGCTGGACCAATACATGATTTTCTTTTAGTTTTTCTAGGATCGGGTCTTATATTAGGAGGTCTGGGAGTGGTATTACTTACCAACCCGATTTATTCTGCCTTTTCGTTGGGATTTGTTCTTATTTGTATATCCTTATTCTATATTCTATCAAATTCGCCTTTTGTAGCTGCTGCACAGCTCCTTATTTATGTAGGAGCTGTAAATGTTTTAATCATATTTGCTGTAATGTTCATGAATGGTTCAGACTATTCCAACGATTTTCATTTGAATCTTTGGACTATTGGGGATGGAGTTGCTTCTCTGGTTTGTACAAGTCTTTTTTTGTCCTTACTCACTACTATTCTAGATACGTCGTGGTACGGGATTATTTGGACTACACGATCCAACCAGATTATAGAGCAAGATTTGATAAGTAATAGTCAACAAATTGGAATTCATTTATCAACCGACTTTTTTCTTCCATTTGAACTCATTTCGATAATTCTTTTAGTTGCTTTGATAGGTGCAATTGCCGTAGCTCGTCAGTAAAAAATCTTTATAACTAGCAACAGCAATCCAAATTCAACTTTTCTGTGTTATCACATCTATTTGCCTTCAATTCTATTTGAATACTGTTTCATGTATAAATCAAATAGAATGATTCGATCTATTAGCAATATATTCTTTTGTTCTATACTTGTTAGATTATAAGCAATCAAATCACTTGACTTATTGTTCATATTGAAATGAATCGAAATTGGTACGGAGTTGGTCAATGATGCTCGAGCATGTACTTATTTTGAGTGCTTATTTATTTTCTATTGGTATCTATGGATTGATCACGAGCCGAAATATTGTCCGGGCCCTGATGTGTCTTGAACTTATACTAAATGCGGTTAATATAAATTTTGTAACATTTTCCGATTTTTTTGATAGTAGGCAATTAAAAGGAGATATTTTCTCAATTTTTGTTATAGCTATTGCAGCCGCTGAAGCAGCTATCGGATCAGCTATTGTTTCGTCAATTTATCGTAACAGAAAATCGATTCGTATCAATCAATCGACTTTGTTGAATAAATAAAATAGTATTTCAAAATCAGAATATTCATCAATTCGAATTAGCATCTATAATACGTCCTAACCTCGATCATATTGGCGAAAACGTAAAAAATCAAAGTATCTTTGTTCCCTCTTATCAGTTGATCCAGAAATGGATTGATTCCAAAATTCTGGTAAATCGTTGATTGATCTGGTGTTTCAATATATGATTCATTTCAAAAATTACTAGATCGAAAATTTATGAATTCAGAAATTGATAGATTCAATGTCACATTCAGTAAAGATTTATGATACATGTATAGGGTGTACTCAATGTGTCCGAGCATGTCCCACGGATGTATTAGAAATGATACCTTGGGACGGATGTAAAGCTAAACAAATTGCTTCTGCTCCAAGAACGGAGGATTGTGTTGGTTGTAAGAGATGTGAATCCGCCTGCCCAACGGATTTCTTGAGTGTTCGAGTTTATTTATGGCATGAAACAACTCGAAGCATGGGTCTAGCTTATTGATATTGATACGTTCCCAAAAACCCCACTTGAATCTATTTTGAATACATTTTTTTTACTTACTGATTACCGACAAAAACCCGTACTCGAAAAATAAAAAAAAAAAATTAAGAATATATATTCTATTTTTCGAGCACGGTTTTGTCTGGTTCGAGTGTATCTTGCCTTTACCACGAACTTTTTTCCTTGGTTAACAATAATTGTAGTTTTTCCGATAGCCACGGGTTTTTTCATTTTCTTTCTCCCTCATAGAGGAAATAAGGTGACTAGGGGGTATACTATATATATATGCGTGCTAGAACTCCTTCTAACGACCTATGCCTTCTGTTATCATTTCGAATTGGACGATCCATTAATACAACTCGCAGAGGATTATAAATGGATCAATTTTTTTGGTTTTTACTGGAGATTGGGAATAGATGGACTTTCCCTAGGACCCATTTTATTGACGGGATTTATCACCACTTTAGCTACGTTAGCGGCTTGGCCAGTTACTCGGAATTCCCGATTATTCTATTTCCTGATGTTAGCAATGTATAGCGGTCAAATAGGATCATTTGCTTCTCGTGACCTTTTACTTTTTTTCATCATGTGGGAATTAGAATTAATTCCTGTTTATCTACTTCTATCAGCATGGGGTGGGAAGAAACGTCTTTATTCAGCTACAAAGTTTATTTTGTACACTGCAGGAGGTTCCGTTTTTCTATTAATAGGAGTTTTGGGTATCGGTTTATATGGTTCCAATGAACCAACATTAAATTTGGAAATATTAGCTAATCGATCGTATCCCGTGGCACTGGAAATACTATTCTATATTGGATTTCTTATTGCTTTTGCTGTCAAATCACCGATTATACCCTTACATACATGGTTACCAGACACCCATGGGGAGGCCCATTACAGTACTTGTATGCTTCTGGCCGGAATCTTATTAAAAATGGGAGCATATGGCTTGGTTCGGATCAATATGGAACTATTACCGCACGCTCATTCTCTATTTTCTCCCTGGTTAATCATAGTAGGTACAATGCAAATAATTTATGCAGCTTTAACATCTCCTGGCCAACGCAATTTAAAAAAAAGAATCGCCTATTCCTCTGTATCTCATATGGGTTTCATAATTATAGGAATTGGCTCGATAACTGATACAGGACTCAGCGGAGCCATTTTACAAATAATTTCTCATGGGTTTATTAGCGCTGCACTTTTTTTCTTAGCAGGAACGAGTTATGATAGAATACGTCATGGTTATCTCGACGAAATGGGCGGACTGGCTATACCAATTCCAAAGATATTCACGCTATTTAGTATCTTATCAATGGCTTCCCTTGCATTACCGGGCATGAGTGGTTTTGTTGCGGAATTGATAGTCTTTTTTGGAATAATTACTAGCCAAAAATATTTTTTAATAGCAAAAATACTGATTACTTTTGTAATGGCAATTGGAATGATATTAACTCCTATTTATTCATTATCTATGTTACGGCAAATGTTTTATGGGTACAAGCTATTTAATGGCGTAAACTCTTATTTTTTTGATTCTGGACCACGGGAATTATTTGTTTTGATCTCTATTCTTCTACCCGTACTTGGTATTGGTATTTATCCGGATTTCGTTCTGTCACTATCAGTGGACAAGGTCGAAGCTATTCTATCTAATTTTTTTATAGAGAATTTTCATGAATAAAAAAAGAAAAAATAAATTGGAATTGTAACCAAACCCCTTTGGCGTTTGTGAGAACCTTTTGAATCAAGTAGTGGAGTGATTCAAAAGGTTCTCGGCGGTTTCCACTCAGTTTCGTTTATATATATACGCTGTCCTATGTTTGTCTTCATCAGGCCCTTTCTTTTCTTCAATTTGCAATTCAATTAGATGTGAATTGTTAATTAAATGAACCATAACTATGTAACCCTATTCCTAATAGATTGACCCCGAAATAACATATCCAAATTATAACAAAGCCCATAGAAGCCACAATTGCGGAATTAAAACCTTCCGATTTTTTATTTGTTCGAGTATGGAAATAAATCCCGAATATAGTCCAAGTAATAAATGCCCAAGTTTCCTTTGGATCCCAATTCCAATATGATCCCCATGCCTCATTAGCCCATACTGCGCCTGAAAGAATACCTATGGTTAAAAAGATAAATCCTAGACTAATAATATGATAACTCCAATGATCCAATTGTTGAATCAATTGATACCTGTAATAATTTCTAGCAGAAAAAAAAGAAGTATTTAGTAAAACATTTGTTTTTGCATTCATGTATTGTATTTCACCGAAGGAAAATGACTCAGTTACAGTTCCATTTAATAATTTATTGCTTTTACCAAAAATCCTTATCACTTTTCGAAATGTAATGACTAGAAGAGCTGTGGATAATAATGATCCGCATAAAAGAGCTGCATAGCCGAATACCATCATACTTACGTGCATCATTAACCACTGAACTTGTAGAGCGGGCACTAATATTCCGGATTGATGCATTTTGGTTAACAAACACGAAGTTGCAAAGCCTTGGGTAAAAATAGCACTTGGCGCGGTTATTGCGCTTAAATGATTTTTATGTTTTAAAATCCTATGAATAATGGAGAAACTCCATGACAGAAAGATTAATGATTCATATAAATCACTTAATGGGAAATGCCCCGAATAAATCCAACGAATTACTAATAATCCTGTTAGACAGAAAAGGGTAGCTATCATCCCCTTTTCTGATGAATCATATAGTCCTACGATTTCATCGACTAATAAGGTTATTAAATGAATTGTAATTCCAATTGAAATGACCGAAAATGATATATGAGTTAATATATGTTCTAAAGTTGAAAATATCATAAATAAAAAATGAAATTAAAAGTAAAAAGTGAAAGTCTCTCGAGTATACGGAATGGAAATCGGAAATTCAATTCATTATAGGGCTTTTATATATCTTTTAGAAGATTAGAAGATGTTATGCCGCCACTCGGATTCGAACCGAGATGCTCTAGCACTGCTTCCTAAGAGCAGCGTGTCTACCGATTTCACCATAGCGGCTTGCTAGAAATAATAATAACTTATTTTTATTTAATCGTCGAGATTGAAAGTGAAAGAGAAAGTTTCAATGAAATACTTTTTATTTTTAGGAAGCATTCAATTGATGAATAAAAACTTGTTTCAATAGAGATTGAAACAATCTCTTTTTTATCGTTTTATTTAGTTATTTAAGGTTTCAGTTTTATTTAACTTAACAATTTAACAATAACATATTCTTTTTCTTTTTTATGGATCACGAGCACAATTTAAGCATAATATCCAATAATTCAAAAAAATTGGATTTCATTTGCATAACTTTTGTCTTGTGATAATCGTTAGGTTTTTTTTTTCAGTATGAATTTGTCTTAGGGTTTATCAAACCAATTAGGTATTGAGCTATACATATTATATAAAAGAATTTCGATTTCTATTGTCCTACTTCAAAAATTTATTTCTAAATCCGAATTCTAAAAATAGATATTTTTAGATTGATCCTCCCTTTCAAACATAGGATTTTTTTATTACTTCTAAATTGCATACTTTTCGTATAGAAATTAGAAATACGCCGAAATGGCGAAAGACGCTTTTCTCATTCTCACTTGGAGTGATGATTCAGAAAGTTAAAAAAACAGTATAATTAATAATTAGTTTCAACAACTCATTGCTTTTGTCTAAAGATTTCAATTTATGCTATTCTATAGCATAAATTGAAATAGAAAAGGAGAAATAGAAAAGAAAAAAAAAGAAAAGACAAAACAAAACCTTTATTATTGTCTTATTTATAAGTGGGTGGGTGATGGGGAAATTAAGAATCCCCATCCCGGGAATGAAAAGCATATTCAAATACAAATAAAGGCAAAACTCTAAATTTTTATTCCTTTTTTTTTTTCAAATAAAAAAAAGGACAAATTCAGTAGCCAAATCCATTGGTTCAAAACAGTAGGGAATGGAAATCATTATTTATTACTTACTTTTTCTATTTCTATTTTTTTTTTACTTCTATTTTTCTTTTTTTTTTTACTTCTATTTTTCTATTCTATATTAAAAAATGGAATCTAAATTCGAAACGAAATTGGCTCGTTTTTGGAGTCAGGTGGATGCGGATTCCAATTATTCCAACGTTTTATTCATTATTTGTCGTACAAAAAACTTTTGGAATTCCCGGTCGAAAGGGATTTCGCTAACGAAAAAGCTTTCAGCGCTGCAAAATATCCCTCTTTTTTCCAAATATTTTTACGAATACGTTTTTTTAATATAGAACTACGTTTTTTTGGAACTGCCATTCAAAAAATAAAAAGTTATTCATTGCAAAAATTGGATGTGAAAGACATCTATTGTTTAAAACAAATCGTTTTTTTTTTTCAATTCCTATTCCATACAATATCTGAGGCAAAATAATTTGTATTTCGGAGTTATTTGTGATACCTTTCTATCTCTGTCTCTTTTTGGGATGTTCCATTTGTACATAAAAAATACATATCGAACAAGCTTAAGAACCCTTACCTACCTAATAAAAAACTTGAATCTTTTTCTTTTCTAGTAATTGGTTATTAAATGCCATTTATTAGAATAGAACATAATCAATCAGTCCCGAATGAAACTCGTTAATTATTCTGAATAAACAAACAAAAATACCTAGTTCTTTTTTTATTAGGCAAAGTTATGGGGCATCCGATGATTGATATCAAAATAAAGTACTTCTTTTTTTTGTCCAATTTTTTAGTCTTGATATATGTCCATAAATTTTTGTAATAGGGAATAATAATGGAAATTGTAATTTGCTGCTACGTTTTCCTAAAAATCTTACTTAGTATAAACTTAGTATAAAATAATTCGTTATTTTTCACTTTGAAAATTTTTGAAGTAGTTGAGAAAGGTTCAAACTAACTACGAACAGAAAATTCCATTTTAGTTTCAGTTGCTTTTTTAATACTTTCGTAATCCCTTTTAAAAGAGATAAGAACCGGTGAATCAGAAACAATTAATTAAGAATAAAAAAATTATTATTTTTATGGAACATACATATCAATATTCTTGGATCATACCTTTCGTTCCGCTTCCAGTTCCTATGTTAATAGGAGTGGGACTTCTACTTTTTCCAACGGCAACAAAAAATCTTCGCCGTATTTGGGCTTTTCCTAGTATTTTTTTGTTAAGTATAGTTATGATTTTTTCGGTCGATCTATCTATTCAGCAAATAAATAGGAGTTCCATCTATCAATACATATGGTCTTGGACCATCAATAATGATTTTTCTTTCGAGTTCGGACACTTTATTGATCCGCTTACTTCTATTATGTCAATATTAATCACCACAGTTGGAATTCTGGTTCTTTTTTATAGCGACAATTATATGTCTCATGATCAAGGATATTTGAGATTTTTTGCTTATATGAGTTTTTTCAATACTTCCATGTTGGGATTAGTTACAAGTTCGAATTTGATACAAATTTATATTTTTTGGGAATTGGTTGGGATGTGTTCTTATCTATTAATAGGGTTTTGGTTCACACGACCTAGTGCGGCAAGTGCTTGTCAAAAAGCCTTTGTAACTAATCGTGTAGGGGATTTTGGTTTATTATTAGGAATCTTAGGTCTTTATTGGACAACGGGTAGTTTCGAATTTCGGGATTTGTTCGAAATATTCAATAACTTGATTTATAAGAAGGAGGTTCACTTTTTATTTGTTACTTTGTGTGCCTTTCTATTATTTGGCGGCGCAGTTGCTAAATCCGCACAATTTCCCCTTCATGTATGGTTACCTGATGCCATGGAAGGGCCTACTCCTATTTCGGCTCTTATACACGCCGCTACTATGGTAGCAGCGGGAATTTTTCTTGTAGCTCGTCTTCTTCCACTTTTCATAGCGATACCATACATAATGAATCTAATATCTTTTATAGGTATAATAACAGTATTATTAGGAGCCACTTTAGCTCTTGCTCAAAAAGATATTAAGAAAAGTTTAGCCTATTCTACAATGTCTCAATTGGGTTATATGATGTTAGCTCTAGGTATGGGGTCTTATCGAGCCGCTTTATTTCATTTGATTACTCATGCTTATTCGAAAGCCTTGTTGTTTTTAGGATCCGGATCAATTATTCATTCAATGGAAGCTCTTGTTGGATACGCTCCAGATAAAAGCCAGAATATGGCTCTTATGGGCGGGTTAAGAAAGCACGTGCCAATTACAAAAACTGCTTTTTTATTAGGTACACTTTCTCTTTGTGGTATTCCACCTCTTGCTTGTTTTTGGTCCAAAGATGAAATTCTTAATGATAGTTGGTTATATTCACCGATTTTCGCAATAATTGCTTCTTTCACAGCCGGATTAACTGCATTTTATATGTTTCGGATTTATTTACTTACTTTTGAAGGACATTTAAACGTTCGTTTTCAAAATTACAGTGGCAAAAAAGGAAATTCCTTCTATTCAATATCTCTATGGGGTAAAGAGGAGCAAAAATCGATTAAAAAAAGTTTTCCTTTAGTTGCTTTATTAAAAATAAATAATAATGAAAGGGAAAGGACTTCTTTTTTTTCGAAGAAAACATACCGAATGGATACTCATGTAACAAAAATGCCTTTTCTTACTATTTTGCCTTTTTGTCCTACAAAGACTTTTTTTTATCCCCATGAATCGGACAATACTATGCTATTCTCTATGCTTATATTAGTCTTATTTCCTTTGTTTGTTGGAGCCATAGGAATTCCCTTTAATCAAGAAGGAAACAATTTGGATATCTTAT